TAACCAAAGGGAATTACTGAATAACTTAGTAAAATGGATATGACCGCGATAGACGGTCCGATACTGAATAAACTAATATCCCCCCTAGATGGAAGAAGATCTTCTTTGAAAAGTAGTTTGGTACCATCTGCTAGAGCTTGAAGAATTCCAAAAGGACCCGCGTATTCAGGTCCAATACGTTGTTGTACTCCCGCAGATATTTGTCTTTCTAACCACACAATTACCAGCACTCCTATTATGATTCCAAATACAGGAGTAAAAATAGGAATAAGTAACCATATGAGCCCATAAACCTCTTTTAAGGATTCCGATCTGGAAAAAGAATTGATAGCTTGTACTTTTATCGTATCAATTATCATTTCAACGATCAACTTCTCCCATAATAATATCTATACTACCTAGTATTGTCATAATATCGGCCAATTTCATTTTTTTAACTAGCTGAGGAAGAATTTGCAAATTGATAAAACCAGGTGGACGAATTTTCCATCTCCAGGGAAAAACACTCCGATCTCCTATCAGAAAAATTCCCAATTCCCCCTTGGGGGCTTCTACTCTCACATAAAGTTCTTGTTTAGACAATTCAAAAGTGGGCGAAGGTTTCTTACTAATGAATCGATAATCAAAATCATTCCATTCAGAATCCTTTGTTTTATCAAAACGCCGTACCTCTAAATTCTCATAGGGCCCTCCGGGAATTCCTTCCAGGGCTTGTTGAATAATTTTGATGGATTCCACCATTTCACCGATTCGGACTAAATAACGGGCTAGTGAATCTCCCTCTTTTTGCCATTGTACTTCCCAATCAAATTCGTCGTAAGACTCATAATGATCAATTTTACGAAGATCCCACGGAATTCCGGAAGCTCGTAGCATTGGTCCCGATAAACCCCAATTTATTGCTTCCTCTCCACTAATAATACCCACCCCTTCAACTCGTTCCAAAAAAATAGGATTACGCGTAATAAGCTTTTGATATTCAGTAACCCCTGTTAAAAAATAATCACAGAAATCCAAGCATTTATCTATCCAGCCATAAGGTAGATCAGCAGCCACCCCTCCGATACGGAAATAATTATGCATCATTCGCATACCTGTGGAAGATTCGAATAGGTCATATATCAATTCCCTCTCTCGGAAAATATAGAAGAAAGGGGTCTGCGCACCGATATCTGCCATAAAAGGGCCAAGCCATAACAAATGAGAAGCTATACGACTCAGTTCTAGCATAATTACTCTAATATAGCTCGCTCTTTTCGGTACTTGGATATTTCCCAACTGTTCTGGTCCATTTACCGTTATTGCCTCTGTAAACATAGTAGCTAAATAATCCCAACGTGTTACATAAGGAAGATATTGTATAATTGTTCGATTTTCCGCAATTTTTTCCATTCCTCTGTGTAAATAACCCAATACGGGTTCACAGTCAATAACATTTTCCCCATCTAGAGTAATGATGAGTCGAAGAACACCGTGCATTGATGGGTGTTGAGGACCCATATTGACTATCATGAGGTCTTTTCTTGTAGTCGGTACAGTCATATATTTTTTCCCCGATTCATTATTCCACGAATTGCTGAAAACCAAATGAAGTTCATTAAAAATAATAATTAATATTTATAATTATTAATTATTATAAATTATAAATATTATTAAAAAAAAAAAAAAAAAAAAAATGAACTTAACGAGTTTTTGGCTCCCGAATATCCAATTGACTAATTAATTCTTTATAGCGTACTCTATTTTTCTTTGACAAATAAGCCAGGAGTCGTTGACGTTTTCCCAGAATTTTGCGTAGACCTCTCTGAGATAAATAGTCTTTTCTGTGCAATTCCAAATGGGAAGTAAGTCTACGTATCTTATTGGTGAAACTGAATACTTGAAATTCAACAGACCCCCTATTTTCTTTTTTTTCTTCTTGCGAAATAACTGAAATGAATAAATTTTTAACCATAACAAAAAATTCTGCGTCCCTTTTTCTTTATTTACATTACAAATATAGATTTTACTAATCAGTAATAATAATGCCAGTCATTTTAATTTGTTATACACAATAATCGGGATTTATTCGTATACTTCTTTTTTTTTAATTCACTTAATTGATAATCTTCTTTAACATTTTTTTTTTCAATTTTATTCAAATATAGATAAAAAATTTCTAACCTACAAAAGAGAAAAGAGAAGAATTTTGACCTAAGATAAGAAGATTATGACGACTCATTACTTACTAGATAGAATTGCTAAGATCAAGGTCAGGTAATCAGTATCATGTACCATAATCTAATATAACAACATAAGGCTGTATATATTTGTTTGTGTTCATATACCATGTCAGAGATGCCGCTTGATCCATGTAATGTAAATGTATCATCAACTAATTATCAATCGTGGATACATATGTATCCTTGACATAACGAAACGACTACCATTATTGGTATCAAACCAATAGCGATTCATACAAGCAAAATCTTCGAATCGATAATTTGGCCAAAGAAATAATTTGAACTTAATAAATCGATTTGTATCTACATCAAGATGCTTATCCTCATAAAAAAATTGACCACAGCGCTTTACATTGTTCCCATTGCAAAATACTTGATTTCTATCCCCAACATTGACATTTCTTGAATTGAAACAAATGAGAATTCTCAATTCTCTACGACGTCTAGGAGATAAAAAATTATCAGGAACAATAAAATCATAAAAATTATCGTTTCTATTCCCATTTTCATGTCGTGCAATGGATTCATTAAGACCATTCTTATCAACATTTCTTTTTTCTTGGTATCTTCGATTAGTTTGGCGCTTACTCTTATGCACCCGTGAAATAGCTATGGTTTGGTACATGATAAATTGTCCGTCCCATTTTATGGATAGCCGAGCTGGTTCAATAATCAATAGTCCCCTTTTTATCAATTTTGTAAGAGTTGTAGACTTCGGAATCAGCATTACATCCAAACTTATTTCGTCCCTTTGAATAGAGGATATAGCAATTTCCTTTGGATTTCTCAATCTAAGGAGTAGGCAATATACCTTGATATTATTTAGTATTTTTTGATTAAAAGCATTATCCCATTTCAATTGAAAAAGAAAATATCTTTTCAGGAAGAAATCTAGTTCCGCTCCTATCATGGATTTCTTTTTATTTTTGCTTTTTTGAATGTATGATCCCCGATAATCTTCTTTAACATTTTTTTTTTTTTTCGATGGATCAGATCCAATATTTTTGTTATTTTGTGCATATGATCCAAGATCTCCTTGGACTGGCTGTTGTTTTTCTTCTTGATTTTGATTCTCAAATTCAAGAGATTTTTTTGGATTATATAATCTATCTTTTTTTTTCTTTTCGTTGATATTTTTACTAATGTTTTTATTTATATTCAATTTAAAAAGAAGTAAATTGATTGGTATGATCCACGGTTGAATCTTATATGTATTATAAAGTGACACAAATTCTGGTAAAAACCAAAGTTCTAGATTTGATATCGGACAATTTAGGATTTCTTCATTCATTCCCATCCAGTCCAAAAATGTTTTTGTTTGATTGGTTGGGCAGATTTGTTTATGAATCGGGGGATTCATAAACACTTTCTTATCCATTTTTTTTTTATCAATTTTATCAATTATTTGATAATAATTAGTCCGAGTCTTAGTATTTTTATTAATGTTGGCGCTGGCCCCGATATCTCTATTTCTCCATTCCTCAATATCGATCTTTTTTCTAAGACAAAAATTAATAGTTCTCCAATCAAAATATTTTCTATCCGGATTTTGATCCCTATCAATAATAGAATCTTCTGGTAGATAGTTACCAAGATCTATATCTTTCGGCAAATAAAAAAGTTCGGGATTATAATTATTGTAATTATAGGAAATCCTTTTTGCCTCGTTTACTTGGAATGGCGACCCATAAATATATGAACCTTTCTTATCTTCATAATTCAGATATTTATTTGATAAAAGATCATATTTGTAGTTTTTTAATTTATCTTTTTGGTTCGGTAATGAATTTACTGCATATGCATAATTGTTTTCTTTCTTGTAATGAATTAATCGGTCTTTTTCATATGAATAAAAATTGGTTGAGTTTTTATTTTGAACCATAAAATTTTGATTGATTCTATTCCGCCAATTTTGCGGTACTAATCTAGACCATCTAGTCTGAGATAAATTGTATTTATAGTGATCATTACCCATTAACCAGCTTTTCCATTCATTCATTTTAAAACCGCTAAGTTTATTATACCTTGATTCGGAATGAAATATTCCGTGTGTTCCAAAAAAATCTTTTTTTATTCTATCCTTAATAAAAGGAATTGTTCCGTGATATTGAAATAAAAATTTCAAGTAATGCTTGTTGATAACTTGGGCTTGTGATAATTTGTAAAATACATATGCCTGTGACAACGAAGAAAGGTCACAAAAAATCTGCGAATTTTTATTTCTAATATTAGAAATAAACTTTTTTATAGTCGAAATAAAATAAATTGGATTTTGATCAATATCAAATCCTTTTTTATTTGTTTCATCATTGGAATTATCCGTTATTTTGTTTTTTAATTGAAGTAAAATTTTGACATGTATTCTGGGAATATTAATGATACGTAAAAAAATATCTTTGTATATCCTTTCAATAAACAAATAAAAAAAATAGTGATATTTGCGCATTAGTCGAGCACTTCTTCTTTTTAATATCTGCCAAATCTTTTTTGGTGATTCTAATCTTTTATCATCACAATTTGTTTCGTTAGGACTAATGTTTATATACGTAGTTATAAATATATTTTTTTTTTCTTTTGTTATTTTTTCGATTTGATTTCTGATTGTATTTGTCTTATCAGCCAGATCTTTCATCTTTTTTTCTGTCAGTGAATAATTTGTCCAATCCGCAGATCTAATTCGAATGGACGATTCATGATTTATATGATTACTTATTAGTGATTTTTTTTTTTTTGTATTCGATTCATATACTTCCCTCAATCCAAATAATGGAATTAGAC